ATGGGATAAATTTAGCAACACTTTTCCCTCGTGATATCTTGCAGGAAAAGGATAATGTCCAATTTAGAGTTGTCAATTATATCCTTTATGGAAATAGCAAGTCAATTCGAGGAATTTATCACACAAGTATTCAATTAGTTCGGACTTGCTTAGTATTGAATTGGGACCAAGAACAAAATGGTTCTATAGAAGAGGTTCATGCTTCCTTTGTTGAGGTAAGGGCAAATGATCTAATTCGCGATTTCATAAGAATTGAGTTAGTCAAGTCCACTATTTCGTATACCGGAAAAAGGTATGATAGGGCAAGTTCCGGATTGATTCCCGATAATGGATTAGATTGCACCAATATCAATCCTTTTTATTCCAAGGCGAAGATTCAATCACTTAGCCAACATCAAGGAACTATTGGTATGTTGTTGAATCGAAATAAGGAATGCCAATCTTTGCTAATTTTGTCATCATCCAATTGTTCTCGAATTGGTCCATTCAATAGTTCGAAATATAACAATGTGACAAAAGAATCGGATCCCCTAATTCCAATTAGGGATTATTTAGGTCCCTTAGGCGCTATTGTACCTAAAATATCAAATTTTTATTCATCTTACCATTTAATAACTCATAATCAGATCGTGTTAAAGAAATATTTGCTACTTGACAATTTGAAACAGATTTTCCAAGTACTTCAAGTACTTAAATACTGTTTAATAGATGAAAATAGAAGGATTTATAATCCCGATCTATGCAGTAACATCATTTTGAACCCATTCCATTTGAATTGGTGCTTTCTCCATCATGATTATTGTGAAGAGACATCGATCAAAATTAGCCTTGGACAATTTATTTGTGAAAATGTATGTCTATTTAAATACGAACCACACGTAAAAAAATCTGGTCAAATTTTAATTGTTAATGTCGACTTTTTAGTTATAAGATCGGCTAAGTCTTATTTGGCTACTCCTGGAGCAACTGTTCATGGTCATTATGGGAAAATCCTTTACGAAGGAGATACATTAGTTACATTTATATATGAAAAATCGAGATCTGGTGACATAACGCAAGGTCTTCCAAAAGTAGAACAAATCTTAGAAGTGCGTTCGATTGATTCAATATCGATGAACCTCGAAAGGAGAGTTGAAGGTTGGAACGAGCGTATACCAAGAATTCTTGGGATCCCCTGGGGGTTTTTGATTGGAGCTGAGCTAACCATAGCCCAAAGTCGTATCTCTTTGGTTAATAAGATCCAAAAGGTTTATCGATCCCAGGGGGTACAGATCCATAATAGACATATAGAGATTATTGTACGTCAAGTAACATCAAAAGTGTTGGTTTCAGAAGATGGAATGTCTAATGTTTTTTCGCCTGGAGAATTAATCGGATTGTTGCGAGCGGAACGAGCAGGGCGCGCTTTGGACGAATCGATCTGTTATCGGGCAATCTCATTGGGAATAACAAGAGCGTCTCTGAATACTCAAAGTTTCATATCCGAAGCAAGTTTTCAAGAAACCGCTCGAGTTTTAGCAAAAGCTGCTCTACGAGGTCGTATTGATTGGTTGAAAGGCCTGAAAGAGAACGTTGTTCTGGGGGGGATTATACCTGTTGGTACCGGATTCCAAAAATTTGTGCACCGTTCAAGGCAAGACAAAAACATTTATTTGGAAATCAAAAGAAAAAATCTATTCGAGTTGGAAATGAGAGATATTTTGTTACACCATAGAGAATTATTTTGTTCTTACGCAACAAACAATTTCCATGAGACATCAGAACAATCATTTATGCGATTTAATGATTCCTAAGAGTGGATTCATTTTCACTTTAACTATCTTTTAACTATACTGGTCTGATTATTGATTTGGTAAAAAATAAAAAAAGTAATTAAAAAAATTTATGGTTTGCGCCGTGTATCAATGGTCAATCCCCGGTAGAAGGTTCCATCGGAACAATCTTTTATTTCAAGGTACCTCGTCTCTTTGTTAATAATACGAAAAAGAAAAAACAAAATGGAAGTGTGGGAAAAAATGACAAGAAGATATTGGAACATCAATTTGGAAGAGATGATGGAAGCAGGAGTTCATTTTGGTCATGGTACTAAGAAATGGAATCCTAGAATGGCCCCTTACATTTCTGCAAAGCGTAAAGGTATTCATATTACAAATCTCGCTAGAACTGCTCGTTTTTTATCAGAAGCCTGTGATTTAGTTTTTGATGCAGCAAGTAGGGGAAAAAACTTCTTAATCGTCGGTACCAAAAATAAAGCATCGGATTCAGTAGCATCAGCTGCAATAAGGGCTCGGTCTCATTTTATTAATCAAAAATGGCTCGGTGGTATGTTAACGAATTGGTCCACTACGGAAACGAGACTTTATAAGTTCAGGGACTTAAGAGCAGAAGAAAAGATGGGGAAACTCAACCGTCTCCCCAAAAGAGATGCAGCAATGTTGAAGAGAAAATTATCTACCTTGCAAACATATCTCGGCGGGATCAAATATATGACGGGATTGCCTGATATTGTGATCATCGTTGATCAGCAAGAAGAATATACGGCTCTTCGAGAATGTGCCATTTTGGGGATTCCAACGATTTGTTTAATCGATACAAATTGTGACCCAGATCTTGCAGATATTTCGATTCCAGCCAACGATGACGCTATAGCTTCAATTCGATTGATTCTTAACAAATTAGTATCCGCAATTTGTGAAGGTCGTTCTAGCTATATAAGAAATCGTTGATTATGATTAAGATTAAGAATAATAAAATTAGTTAATGTTAATTATTGGGCAACTCCATAGATTTATTGGATCGGTTACTTTTTTTTTAATAGATAAAAAAAAAAGAACTGGGGATATTGATATATATTATGATGTTATGTGATTTCTTGGTATCCTAAATATATGATTAATGATTCAAGTTGGTGAGTTGAGAAAGAAATGGTTGAATCAAACTAATTCCTTTTTTGAAGTTCAATTTCTATCAGAGGACAATATGAATGTTATACCATGTTACATTAAAACACTCAAGGGGTTATACGATATATCGGGTGTAGAAGTAGGCCAACATTTCTATTGGCAAATAGGAGGTTTACAAATCCATGCCCAAGTACTTATCACTTCTTGGGTCGTAATTGCTATCTTGTTAGGTTCAGCCATCATAGCTGTTCGGAATCCACAAACCATTCCGACCGACGGTCAGAATTTCTTTGAATATGTCCTTGAATTTATTCGAGACTTGAGCAAAACCCAGATTGGAGAAGAATATGGACCTTGGGTTCCCTTTATTGGAACTATGTTCCTATTTATTTTTGTTTCTAATTGGTCAGGTGCCCTTTTACCTTGGAAAATCATACAGTTACCTCATGGGGAGTTAGCTGCGCCCACGAATGATATAAATACTACTGTTGCTTTAGCTTTACCCACGTCAGTGGCATATTTTTATGCAGGTCTTACCAAAAAAGGGTTGGGTTATTTCGAGAAATACATCAAACCAACTCCAATACTTTTACCAATTAACATCCTAGAAGATTTCACAAAACCCTTATCTCTTAGTTTTCGACTTTTCGGGAATATATTGGCTGATGAATTAGTAGTTGTTGTTCTTGTTTCTTTAGTCCCTTCAGTAGTTCCTATACCTGTCATGTTTCTTGGATTATTTACAAGTGGTATTCAAGCTCTTATTTTTGCAACGTTAGCCGCGGCTTATATAGGCGAATCCATGGAGGGTCATCATTGACTAGTTTTCTAAATAGTCTTTTTTTTTTTTAGCTTATCCCAATTCATGCATGGTTCAAGATAATCTGCTTGGTTGGAGAACATAATAGATATAAATACGTATGAATATATGACCTAGAGTCGTAGGAGAGAAGATGAACGATATTACGGAATTGTAAAAAAAAAGATGGGTTGGGGAGGTCACACTAGATGTATGTAATGTCTATAAGTCCAGCCACTTTTTGTGTGGGTTTCGAGGAATGATTCTATAATCCGATTCAATATAAAATGTGGCCAGTTTACGTTATGGAAGAAAGAAATGTATATGTAATATGTATATGTAATATTAGATATTCACTAGTTATATAGTCCTATCTATATATAAATAGAAGTCCTTATGCCTTACCTATATACTAACTAACTATATATATATATAACTATATGCTATATATATATATATATATATATATATATGTATTGATATACATATTGATATCGTTGATATCGATCATATTGATATCCATTGCATATATTGATGATTGCATATATTGATTTGATTGCAGTTTACTGCATTTAGATTAGATGGATTACAAGATAAGTCAAGTCCTTTCTTCTGTTTCATTTGTGATTGTGTATTGGATGAAAAAACAGATGAACTCAAGGATATAGAAGAGTAAAGAACGAAGGATGGAATGAAAGAATGGTTGGAAAGAAAGAAATGCAATAACTAGAGCCGTATGTATATGGATTTACAAAAACTTCATCATGGGTAGAAACAAAAAATGAGATATCGAAGTAGTTCTGACGATTCAGTAATATTATCATTAGTTTTTAGTTACTCCGACCCAATAGATCTTAATGATCAAACTTAATGATAAAATTAAGTAATAATTCATTGGTTGATTGTATCATTAACCATTTCTTTTTTTTGGTGTGAGGAACTTACCATGAATCCACTGATTTCTGCCGCTTCCGTTATTGCTGCTGGATTGGCTGTAGGACTTGCTTCTATTGGACCCGGAGTTGGTCAAGGTACTGCTGCAGGCCAAGCTGTAGAGGGTATTGCGAGACAACCAGAAGCAGAGGGTAAAATACGAGGTACTTTATTGCTTAGTCTAGCTTTTATGGAAGCTTTAACAATTTACGGACTGGTTGTGGCATTAGCGCTTTTATTTGCGAATCCTTTTGTTTAATCCTAGAAATGTAAAAAAATACCTTAGATTACATACTTATTTTACTTTTTTTCTTTATTAACTTGAAATTAAATTGTCGTTTGCTTCTTCGAATTATATCAACACT